GATAAAGAAAAAAAAAAGGATACGATAAAAAATTAGGGAGCCAAATGGTCTTTTTGGGGATAGAGGGACTTGAACCCTCACGATTTTTGAAATCGACGGATTTTCCTCTTACTATAAATTTCATTGTTGCCGGTATTGACATGTAGAACGGGACTCTATCTTTATTCTCGTCCGATTAATCAGTTCTTCAAAAGATCTATCAGATTATGGAGTGAATGGTTTGATCAATGAATATTCGATTCTTTCTTCAATATGGAATCAATTGACAACAATTCTTCTCTATTATGTATACAGGTTTATCCTTCATCTTTTCTGAAGTTTCGATAGAAGGATTCCTCTACTAACGTAAGACAATCAACTCCATTCGTTAGAACAGCTTCCATCGAGTCTCTGCACCTATCCTTTTTCATTTTCGCTTTCTGAACCTTTGTTTGTTTTCGGAAAACGTGATTTGGCTCAGGATTGCCCATTTTTATTAATTCCAGGGTTTCTCTGAATTTGAAAGTTATCACTTAGTAAGTTTCCATACCAAGGCTCAATCCAATTAAGTCCGTAGCGTCTACCGATTTCGCCATATCCCCCTTTTTGAGATGAAAATCTCATTGTGATCTCGTTCCCCTTTTTCTTTCATTTATACCGGAACCGTTGAATTCATTAGATAGATGCTGATTCCTGTCTCGAAAAAGTGTTTTCTCCTCTTTGTCTTTGATTTCTTGTCTATCTTCTTTCATCTTCTATATCTATAGGAGGCTTATATTCGGTCCAATCAAAAACGATTTTATCATTTCTGTATCGGCAATTCAATATAGGTGGATACATACGCTATACATCTGTCTCTCTTCCACTAATTTACCCATGAAATTTCGAATACTTGAACGGTCGATTCTTTTTTTTAATATGATTTGATTTTTGAATTCAAAAATCAAATCATATTAAAAAAAAGAATATTTAATTGTATTGTGATAAAAAAGAAAAATGGAAATTCTATATCGCTAGATTAATCGTTATCTTCTATAATATTTAACAGTTATTTGAAATTCTATATTCTATTCTTTAATATATTAATATTCATTATGAATAGCGAATATGAATAGCTAAGAATTAAAATAGTATAATAGTGAATAGCAAAGATTCTAAGAGTTTATTGAATTCTTATACATGTCGAATTTATGTTATGTGAGCCTGCTTAGCTCAGAGGTTAGAGCATCGCATTTGTAATGCGATGGTCATCGGTTCGATTCCGATAGTCGGCTTTTCTCTATTTATTTTATTCTATGTTTTACATGATTGATAATGCATCTTTGAAATCATTGATAATGCATCTTTGAAATCAAAGAATATTGAAAAAAAAATGTCTTCCTCTTTTGGCAAAAGCCCTTGATTTATTATGTGATAGGAATTTCCAACTATCTAACGAAAAGAATCCTTTTCTTTTTCTATATATAGAATATAAAGATCTGGATATTTATCCAACTCATCTCATTATTCTTTAATAGAATAATACTTCAGTAAATTTCGCTTTATTTAGAATTTAGTTCATTTTTATTTTAGGTTTATTCTGTAGAATGAAATTTCATCAATAAGAATTAATAATTAAATATAAATAAGAAGAAGGAGTCTTTATGTCGCGTTACCGGGGTCCTCGTTTCAAAAAAATACGCCGCCTGGGGGCTTTACCAGGGCTAACTAATAAAAGGCCCAGAGCTGGAAGTGATCTTAGAAACCAATCGCGTTCCGGGAAAAAATCCCAATATCGAATTCGCCTAGAAGAAAAACAAAAATTGCGTTTTCATTATGGTCTTACAGAACGACAATTACTTAAATACGTTCGTATCGCCGGAAAGGCAAAAGGGTCAACAGGTCAGGTTTTACTACAATTACTTGAAATGCGCCTTGATAACATTCTTTTTCGCTTGGGTATGGCTCCGACTATTCCGGGAGCTCGCCAATTAGTTAACCATAGACATATTTTAGTCAATGGTCGTATAGTAGATATACCAAGTTATCGCTGCAAACCCCGAGATACTATTGCGGCGAGGGATGAACAAAAATCTAAAGTTCTAATTCAAAATTCTCTCGATTCATCCCCCCATGAGGAATTGCCAAACCATTTGACTCTTCAACCATTCCAATATAAAGGATTAGTCAATCAAATAATAGATAGTAAATGGGTCGGTTTGAAAATAAATGAATTGCTAGTTGTAGAATATTATTCTCGTCAGACTTAAACCTAACAAAAATAAAATCAACACTAATAAGAATAAGGGTAAGGGTTCGACCCATTTTGCTCCCTTTCGGCGAAGTAAATTAACCTAAGGTTAAGATAAATAAGGGTTTGATCCGGATTTTTCTTCCATTTAGGTATCATAGACCGAGAGGGAGATTTTCATTCCTTGTCTACTCTACTCTTTTCTTTACACAGTATTTTCTGTACCACAGCCATTAGGAATAGAGAATCCATATCAAAGAAAGGTCTAACTGTTGGAATAGTCGTATCCAT